TAGGATATCTATCCAAAATTTTTTTAAAAAGACATATTAGGGCTATACGGATTCGAACCGTAGACCTTCTCGGTAAAACAGATCAAACGGATTATTATCGAAATGATTCGAACTGTTTCAAAGACCCAACATGCATTTTTTTGCATTGGGCTCTTTCATAACCTGATTTCAAAATAAGTTAGTCCACCATAGTTTTTCTTTACGGAAAGATAATGAGATGGCTCCCTGTGCTCTGATTGATTATTTGTATTATGATCTATCTAGGAGCAATACCAAAGTGTTTCAAAGGAGGATTACCTTGACTTAGGTTTGCCTCCGGCCTAAATTAAATCAACCTAAGTGAAATGGAGTCTCTATCGTTCCACTGCAAGAGTTAACTATGAGACTTCATACACCTTAAAGTTCATAGAACGAGAAGAAATTTTTTGGAGGCCCTTATCCTCATTCTGCCTAGCATTTAGTGGGCTGGATATTTACCTTATCAACTAGCAAATCCATAAGGGTTCCATTTGATTAGGCACCTGAATTGGTACCTGAATCCGACTGAACCGACTATTTGTCAGGCTACTGTTCTCCTATTCTCTCGAATCTATGAAGTAAGACATTGATTTTGCAATAAGATCAATTATGTTCATTGCATAATAAGCTCCTTTGAAAAGCATTGGCGCACGTGTAAACGAGTTGCTCTACCGAACTGAGCTATAGCCCTTATCAGAGATATCTTAACATATAGATAATTTCTTGTCAAGATGAATATTCTCTAATGCCAGAGGATATCCTTTTTATCTGTATCTTTTTTAGTATATAACAGACCAATAACGAAGCGGTATTGCTTAGAAAAGTGATTCCATATATAATCGATCGAAGTAATGAGTCTTCCTTTGTGGTGATAAATTGCCTACTTAACTCAGTGGTTAGAGTATTGCTTTCATACGGCGGGAGTCATTGGTTCAAATCCAATAGTAGGTAAGTAGGTAGAAAAATTACTAGATAGCATTGGACTTACTTCGCTTCGCTATCTAATAACTTTTTCTACCCCTCTTCCCTTTTTCTTTGTATCAACTATAAACCCTTGGATTGTCTTCAATTGGAGGGGGGAATCCAATTGACAGCCTCGATTCGTACCCTAGCTCGTCTGAGAGCTAGCTTTGCTTCAACTAATTCTTTCGTACCCTCAGCTTTACTCAAGTTAGCTTCGGCTATTTCAAGTGCCTGTTGAGCTTCTTTCGGATCAATATCACTACCCAGTTCCGCATCATTTCCTAAAATTATGATCTCATTATTAACTATTCTCGCAAAACCGCTCCACAGAACCGCCGTTAACCATTGGTCGTTGAGGAGGCGTATTCTCAAAGGACCCATATCTACTGCTGTGTTAATGGGGGCGTGGTTTGGTAATACGCCAATTTGGCCACTATTAGTGGATAAAATGATTTCTTTCACTTCACAATCCCAAATAATTCGTTTAGGAGTCAGTACATAAAGATTTAATTTCATTTCTTCGATTTGTTCTCCTCTTCTAAGGTTATAGCTTTCGTGCTAGCTTCATCGATGTTACCCACCAAATAAAAAGCTTGTTCGGGTAGGCCGTCTAATTCTCCGGAAAGGATTAGTTGAAATCCCCTAATAGTTTCTGCAAGACCAACATACTTTCCTGGAGAACCGGTAAAAACTTCTGCCACAAAGAACGGTTGTGATAAGAAACGCTCTATTTTTCTTGCTCTTGCTACAGTTAAACGATCCTCTTCTGATAATTCATCCAACCCAAGAATAGCGATAATGTCCTGAAGTTCTTTGTAACGTTGTAAAGTTTCCTTAACTCTTTGCGCAGTTTCATAATGTTCGTTGCCAACGATCCGAGGCTGTAACATAGTTGAGGTTGAATCTAAAGGATCTACTGCTGGATAAATACCCTTGGAAGCTAATCCTCTGGAAAGTACGGTAGTAGCATCCAAATGTGCAAATGTTGTCGCAGGAGCAGGGTCGGTCAAATCGTCCGCGGGTACATAAACTGCTTGAATCGAAGTTATAGATCCCTTTTTAGTAGAAGCAATTCTTTCTTGCAAAGAACCCATTTCTGTACTAAGAGTAGGTTGATAACCCACTGCAGAGGGCATTCTCCCTAATAAAGCGGATACCTCCGATCCTGCTTGAACAAAACGAAAGATATTATCGATGAATAAAAGCACGTCTTGCTTATTAACATCTCGAAAATATTCTGCCATAGTTAGGGCAGTTAAACCAACTCTCATACGAGCTCCCGGCGGTTCATTCATTTGGCCATAGACTAGAGCTACCTTTGATTCCTCAATATTTTTTTCATTAATTACTCCGGATTCCTTCATTTCCATATAAAGATCATTTCCTTCACGAGTTCGTTCTCCTACTCCACCAAATACGGATACGCCCCCATGAGCTTTAGCAATGTTATTGATTAATTCCATGATGAGTACTGTTTTACCTACTCCAGCCCCCCCAAAGAGTCCTATTTTTCCTCCACGTCGATAAGGAGCTAAAAGATCGACGACCTTAATACCTGTTTCAAAGATGGATAATTTCGTATCTAACTCGATAAAGGCAGGCGCAGATCTATGAATAGGGAACGTCGCACTACTATCTACAGGACCCAAATTGTCAACAGGCTCCCCAAGAACGTTGAAAATTCGTCCGAGAGTAGCTCCACCGACCGGAACACTGAGAGGAGCTCCCGTGTCAATCACTTCCATTCCTCTCATCAACCCGTCTGTAGCACTCATAGCTACAGCTCTAACTCGATTATTTCCTAATAATTGTTGTACCTCACAAGTCACATTAATTTGCTTATCGGAAGTGTCTCTACTCTGGACTACCAAAGCGTTATAAATATAAGGTAACTTGCCTGGGGGAAAAGTGACATCCAGCACGGGTCCAATAATTTGATCGATACGACCTGCACTTTTTTCATCAATTGTGGAAACCCCGGGACGAGAAGTAGTAGGATTGGTACTCATAATTATCACATAATAAAAAAAATAATTTGTCGAAATTTTTCTTTTTTTCTTGTTGAATAATGCCAAATCAAATCCAAAAAAATATCCAAAAATCCAAAAGTAAAAAGGAAATGAATTAGTTAATTCAATAAGAGAAAAAAGGAGACCGGGACTTTATTTCGTTGCCCAAGCGAATCCCATTCAATCGTTTACTCATGAAATGAGTCCGTTGCAAAGTTCAATCAATCTTATTTTCATATACATTTTGCCTTTTGTGGAGCATCTGTGCCTACTCTACTTTCCTATCTAGGACTTCGATATACAAAATATATACTACTGTGAAGCATAGATTGCTGTCAACAGAGAATTTTCTTAGTATTTAGTTAGGTATTTACATTCAAAATAAGAAAAGGGCCCATTAAGAACTTGTAAAATAAGGATTAGGGATTGATTTGGGTTGCGCTATATCTATCAAAGAGTATACAATAATGAAGGATTTGGTAAATCAAATCCATGGTTTAATAATGAACCGTGTTAACTTACAATAACAACAACTCAATTCCTATAGAATTCCTATAGTGGAATTCCTATAGGATAGAAAATACACAGGGTGTCCACATTATATATGAATGCAAAATATTCATTAATTTAAGTATGCCCTCAATTTTCTTTAATGAGTTGATATTATATTAATTGAATATCCTTTTTGTTTTACGGAATTTTTGCTAAAGTTGCATTGACGTCTAATTCACATCGAGTAGACCCTGTTATTGTGAGAATTCTTAATTCAAGAGTTGTAGGGAGGGACTTATGTCACCACAAACAGAAACTAAAGCAAGTGTTGGATTTCAAGCTGGTGTTAAAGATTATAAATTGACTTACTACACCCCGGAGTATGAAACCAAGGATACTGATATATTGGCAGCATTCCGAGTAACTCCTCAACCTGGGGTTCCGCCGGAAGAAGCAGGGGCTGCAGTAGCTGCCGAATCTTCTACTGGTACATGGACAACTGTTTGGACTGATGGACTTACCAGTCTTGATCGTTACAAAGGACGATGCTATCACATCGAGCCTGTTGCTGGGGAAGACAACCAATGGATCTGTTATGTAGCTTATCCATTAGACCTATTTGAAGAGGGTTCCGTTACTAACATGTTTACTTCCATTGTGGGTAACGTATTTGGTTTCAAAGCCCTACGTGCTCTACGTCTGGAGGATCTACGAATTCCCCCTGCTTATACAAAAACTTTCCAAGGTCCGCCTCATGGTATCCAAGTTGAAAGAGATAAGTTGAACAAGTATGGTCGTCCTTTATTGGGATGTACTATTAAACCAAAATTGGGATTATCCGCAAAAAATTACGGTAGAGCGTGTTATGAGTGTCTACGTGGTGGACTTGATTTTACCAAAGATGATGAAAACGTAAACTCACAACCATTTATGCGTTGGAGAGACCGTTTTGTCTTTTGTGCCGAAGCTATTTATAAAGCACAGGCCGAAACCGGTGAAATTAAGGGGCATTACTTGAATGCGACTGCAGGTACATGTGAAGAAATGATTAAGAGAGCTGTATTTGCGAGAGAATTAGGGGTTCCTATTGTAATGCATGACTACATAACTGGGGGATTCACCGCAAATACTAGTTTGGCTCATTATTGCCGCGACAATGGCCTACTTCTTCACATTCACCGTGCAATGCATGCAGTTATTGATAGACAGAAAAATCATGGTATGCATTTCCGTGTATTAGCTAAAGCATTGCGTATGTCTGGGGGAGATCATATCCACTCCGGTACAGTAGTAGGTAAGCTAGAAGGGGAACGCGAAATGACTTTAGGTTTTGTTGATTTATTGCGCGATGATTTTATTGAAAAAGATCGTGCTCGCGGTATCTTTTTCACCCAGGACTGGGTATCCATGCCAGGTGTTATACCGGTAGCTTCAGGTGGTATTCATGTTTGGCATATGCCAGCTCTTACTGAAATCTTTGGGGATGATTCTGTATTACAATTTGGTGGAGGAACTTTAGGACATCCTTGGGGAAATGCACCTGGTGCAGCAGCTAATCGAGTGGCTTTAGAAGCTTGTGTACAAGCTCGTAACGAAGGGCGCGATCTTGCTCGTGAAGGTAATGAAATTATCCGAGCAGCTTGCAAATGGAGTCCTGAACTAGCCGCGGCTTGTGAAGTATGGAAAGCGATCAAATTCGAGTTCGAGCCAGTAGATACTATTGATAACTAGATAAAACTAAATATAAAGAAGGTATAAATAAAAAATAAACGAAATAAAAAAAGAAAAAATAAGTTACGAAATGCAGTAATTCTTCTTTATTCGTCTAATTGATTGCAATTAAACTCGGCTCAATCTTTTTTAGAAAAAAAAGATTGAGCCGAATAAAAAAGGATCATAATACGATTATGAGACTTGACAAATCGAGATTAGTCTATTCTATATATCTAGAATATATAAAGGTATAATACAATAAAGAAATACAAATCAAATTCAAATATTATCATATGATAATGGAATTAAATACGCAGTATTTACAGAAAAAAGTCTTCGTTTATTGGGAAAGAATCAATATACTTTTAATGTCGAATCGGGATTCACTAAGACAGAAATCAAGCATTGGGTCGAACTCTTCTTTGGTGTTAAGGTAGTAGCTGTGAATAGCCATCGACTACCTGGAAAGGGTAGAAGAATAGGACCTATTCTGGGACATACAATGCATTACAGACGTATGATCATTACCCTTCAACCGGGTTATTCTATTCCACTTCTAGATAGAGAAAAAAACTAAAGGAGAATGAATGAAAAAAGACATAGTTTTGAAGTTATACCCTTTTATTTTATAAGACTCTCTTGCAAAAAAGAGGACATTTGAAACTTTTAACAGTTGTAATCGTGAGTCAACAAGTGACTCGAACTGTGTGTAATAAAAGAAGCATTTTTTTTTTTTCAAAATGCTATAACTAGATAAGGAAGTTTTCTATAACCTTGAGAAATAAGGTAGTTTTAGTTTATGACTCCGATCAAGAGCGATAAATCCTTGATTTGGGATTGGACACAGAACCTGGATCCATCGTAGAGACGTTCAATAGGATTCTGATGGGAACAATTATACTTTCGTGGAAATCCATCGCTATAAACTTCAATGGGGTAGACATTTTGTTCCGAATTTTTCCGGACCAAACCTCCGACCCCACGATACAATGAATTTTTTTTATTCATAAATAAAAAAAAGAAAAAGCATTCGGAATCGCAATGCTACTCACTATACACGTCCAAAGGAATATTCGGAATAATATTCTTCTATAAACCATTCTTCCGCGGTGTCTTACTAACATAACAGGACGACTTCGCTGCACGGGATGGGTCTTCCTCGAAAAGCTAACTCCACCCGACATTTTTATACCCTTTTTTGGTGGTATATCGCCTTAAAAAGTCTAAGAGGGTAGTATAGTATGGGATCTTAGGTAAGAGAATTTTACCTTTGATTTTGATTGAATATACTATGATTCTATATTTTCTGCCTTTACCACGCATTATTGTATGCTCTTCTAGAGGAGTATGTATGCAGGAAGTAAATTCTAGTCGCTTTCTTTTGAATCGAATTTTAAATTCGATTAGAAGGATAGAAAGGCCATGAGGATGGGAAAAGAAAAATCAAATCTTTTTAATTAGTTCTCCTTTTTGGCAGTTTGCTTATTTTATTATCCATTCCTTTTTTTACAAAATATTTTTTTTGCAAACTCAAAAATACAATAGTCAATATTCCTTATAATAGATATACTTAATTATATCATAAGAATCTTAAGATATTTTTTGAATAGATAGAAATAGTAAATTTGAATTGAGACACCTATTCTATGACGGATTTAAACTTACCTTCTATTTTCGTGCCTTTAGTAGGCTTAGTATTTCCGGCAATTGCAATGACTTCTTTATTTCTTTATGTGCAGAAAAATAAGATTGTCTAGTATTTTTAGTGTAAGTAATATAATATGGTAGGATATGTGGCTCTTTCTACACACAAATGAAAAACAGCTATGAATGCGGATAAAAACGGCTGTGGGATGGATGCGGATATAGGCTACGAGCATAAATGCACGAATACGCGGAGCCGGGTATAGCGAGTTTTTTTTTAATTAAATCAACAAATATTTTTTGAATAGAAAGTCAATGTATCTAACCTATTATTTCACAGGAGTACTAATTGCTGAAGACGATTTCAGAATAAAAAAAAGTAAAGTCAAAATTATTTAGCTTATTCTCTCAATTTCAATAGACCACTGCTGGATTTAGTATATCTAATATGAATTGGCGATCAGAACATGTATGGGTAGAACTTCTAAAAGGTTCTCGAAAAAGGGGTAATTTTTTCTGGGCCTGTATTCTTTTTCTAGGTTCACTAGGATTCTTATCGGTTGGGGCTTCCAGTTATCTTGGTAAGAATATTATATCTATACTTCCATCTCAACAAATTCTTTTTTTTCCACAGGGGATCGTGATGTCTTTCTACGGAATTGCAGGCCTATTCATTAGCTCCTACTTGTGGTGTACTATTTTGTGGAATGTAGGTAGTGGTTATGACCGATTCGATAGAAAAGAGGGAATAGTGCGCATTTTTCGTTGGGGATTCCCTGGAATAAAACGCCGCGTCTTCCTTCAATTCCTTATGCGCGATATCCAATCAATTAGAATTCAGGTTAAAGAGGGTCTTTATCCTCGTCGTATCCTTTATATGGAAATCCGGGGCCAGGGGGTCATTCCCTTGACTCGTACTGATGAGAAGTTTTTTACTCCACGAGAAATTGAACAAAAAGCTGCCGAATTGGCCTATTTCTTGCGCGTACCAATTGAAGTATTTTGAGTACCAATTGTATGTATTTTTTTTTGAACTGAATTGAATGAAGAAGAATTGGAAGAAGAAAAGCTTTCTCAACATGGGGAAGAAGTCCCTTAGAAATTGGATTTGTTATCGGAAGGGTATTTTAAAGTATTTATCTAAAGGAAGGAACAAATGCGGATAAGAGAAATTTTTTTTTATTCTATTTCACTATTCCACTCCATCTAAATCTAAGAAACAACCCAATGCAATTAAATTCCACGAATATATAAAAAAGAAGAATAGATACAGGGTATCAAACCTTGCTATAGAGTTTTTGCTTCAAAGAAAAAGAAATATCATATAGAGTCCGGGAATGAAATAGAGTCAGCGAATGAAGCGGGTTCATTAACAACTCAATTTACAGATCAAAAATGAAAAAAAAGAAAGCATTGCCTTCTTTACTATATCTTGTATTTATCGTACTTTTGCCCTGGGGGGTCTCTTTCTCATTTAATAAATGTCTGGAACTTTGGATTAAGAATTGGTGGAATACCAGGCAATCCGAAACTCTCTTAACTGATATTCAAGAGAAAAGGATTCTAGAAAGATTCATAGAATTAGAAGAACTTTCTCTCTTGGACGAGATGATAAAAGAGAAACTAAAGACACATGTACAAAAACCTCCTATAGGAATACACAAGGAAATAATACAATTGGTCAAAATAGATAATGAGGATCATCTCCATATCATTTTGCATTTCTCGACAAATATAATCTGTTTAGCTATTCTAAGTGGTTCTTTTTTTCTGAGTAAAGAGGAACTTGTCATTTTTAATTCTTGGGTTCAGGAATTCTTCTATAACTTAAATGACTCAATAAAAGCTTTTTTTATTCTTTTAGTTACTGATTTTTTTGTTGGATTTCACTCCACCCGCGGTTGGGAACTACTAATTCGTTGGGTCTACAACGATCTTGGATGGGCTCCTAATGAGCTAATTTTCACAATTTTTGTTTGTAGTTTTCCAGTAATTCTAGATACATGTTTGAAATTTTGGGTCTTTTTTTGTTTAAACCGCCTATCTCCTTCGCTTGTAGTCATTTATCATTCAATTAGTGAAGCATAAATTCATTCAATTTCCTGATATTAATCAAATTAGCATCTTTCTTTAGAAAGAAAGCCCTTTTCCATTTTAGCAAAATTCTTTCTTTCTATTTCTACCTGCTTAAGGTATTCATCATTCCAGTATAACTGTTGCAGTAGAATCACAACAAACTCGCGTATAGGGAACTAAATTAATTTAGCTACCTATCTAATTTATTGTAGAAATTCAGGGATCCGCGATTGGACATGGAAAATAGAAATACTTTTTCTTGGGTAAAGGAACAGATGACTCGATCGATTTCTGTATCGATCATGATATACGTAATAACTCGGACATCCATTTCAAATGCATATCCCATTTTTGCGCAGCAGGGTTATGAAAACCCACGAGAAGCAACGGGACGAATTGTATGTGCCAATTGCCATTTAGCTAGCAAGCCCGTGGATATTGAAGTTCCCCAAGCTGTGCTTCCCGATACTGTATTTGAAGCAGTTCTTCGAATTCCTTATGATATGCAAATGAAACAAGTTCTTGCTAATGGAAAAAAGGGAGGGTTGAATGTGGGTGCTGTTCTTATTTTGCCTGAGGGATTCGAATTAGCGCCGCCCGACCGTATTTCCCCTGAATTGAAAGAAAAGATAGGAAATCTATCTTTTCAGAGTTATCGTCCCGATAAAAAAAATATTCTTGTGATAGGCCCTGTTCCCGGTAAGAAATATAGTGAAATTGTCTTTCCCATTCTTTCCCCTGATCCTGCTACGAAGAAAGATGCTCATTTCTTAAAATATCCCATATATGTAGGGGGAAACCGAGGAAGAGGACAGATCTATCCTGATGGTAGCAAGAGTAACAATACGGTCTATAATGCTACGTCAACAGGTATAGTAAGAAAAATACTACGTAAAGAAAAAGGTGGGTATGAAATATCCATAGTTGATGCATCGGATGGACGCCAAGTGATTGATACTATACCCCCTGGGCCAGAACTTCTTGTTTCAGAGGGGGAATCCATCAAGCTTGATCAACCATTAACAAGCAATCCTAATGTTGGAGGTTTTGGTCAGGGGGATGCGGAAATAGTGCTTCAGGATCCA